CCTTGATACCTAACATAATGCATGAAAGGATCCTTAAACAACCATAGATTGGCCTGAAAGGCCTTAGCAAAAGCTTCTACAAGTACAAGATGTTCTAGTTTTCCATAGAAATAGATTCGTTCAAGAAGGGTTCCAGAAGACGTTGAACATAAATGAGAAGATTGGTTACGAAGAAAGACGAAGATGGATTCGTATTCACATAGATGAGAATTATATAGGACGAAAAAAAACCTTTGATTTCTTGTTGAAAAACAAGAACTGGCTTTATTTGGAGTATTCCAACTACGATACTCATGGAGAAAGAATCGTAATAAATGTAAAGAAGAAGCGTCTTTTACCCAGTAGCGCAGAGTTTGAATCAATATTTCCAGATGGGCTGGGTAGGGTATTAGTATCTCTAATACATAAATTAAATGTGAAAAATTGTCCTCTAAAAAAGGGAATATTGAATGAATTGATCGTAAATTATGAGATTTAATTCCTTTCCTTTCTAGCGAAGATAATAATCGGAGATAAAACGGAATTTCTACAATGACTGCAAATCCTTCTGATATCATTTGAAAATAAAAATTCTTGTTGCGTCCAAAAAGAATATTTTGGTTAAAATCATTAGCAAAAAGAATCAAATGCTTCTGTTCATACTGATACATTCGCTCAATTGCACGTTTCACAATGAGTAAGCTGAATTTATTATAACCTGCATTTTCAAAAAAAAAAGATCTATTTCTATTTAAACCATGATCATGCGCAAGTGCATAAATATACTCCTGAAAGATAAGTGGATATAAGAAGTAGTGTTGTTGAGATCTATTTAGCTTCAAATATCTTTGGAATTCCTCCATTTGAAATTATAGTTGAACTAAAGGTATAGGATTTTGGGGGTTATCAATGAAACATAGTGCGATACAGTCAAAACGAGGTATTCTAGTAATAAACGAATAGATACCTCGGATACAAGTAAACTTATCAACGGATTCTCTATCCTCTCTTTTCCATTTAAACGAATAATTTATGTTCGTATAGGATAACAAAATACTTAGAAATCCTTTATTTTTTCAACCTAATCGCTCTTTTGATTTTGGAATTTTTTTATCAATATACTGTTTCTTCTATACACATAATGGAAAATGTCAATAGTTAGGATTCATTAAAAAATAAAGAATCCGTTCATGGGATAATCTCTTCCCGTATCAGGCACTAATACATTTTTAACGTCTAATTAGATCGGGTAATCGTTCAAATTAAGAACAGAAGCTCGTTGCTTTTTTCCCTATAATCAATAAATTGAAACCATTAGGGTTCTATCTCTATCCATTTATTCATCCGACCCAACTTGAAATTGAATTCTTTTTGTTCCGTTTCAAAAAAGAACACAAGGGTTTGTACCGATTCGGAAAGAATGAAATATTCCTCAGAAATCTTCGTTGATCCGACATGCTATTTTTTCCATTCATTCCCTTTCAGGATCAGTCGTGGTCTTCCAAACTTTACCGATGGTATGGACGAATCCCTCGCTTCATCCAAATGTGTAAAAGATCCTAGCCGCACTTAAAAGCCGAGTACTCTACCGTTGAGTTAGCAACCCGAATAGAAAAAGTTTATGTAGATACAATAAAAAAAAGAAAAAGATAGATAAATGTCAAAATTTATAGACCACCTCTTAGTTCTTATGTTATCGACTTTTCAATCAAACCCCTATTCTTATTATATCTTAGTTCAAATTATATTCTATTAAAGAGAATCCAAGGAATCCCATCGTTTGAATAATATAAGGTTTTAAGGTAAAAATCAAACCTCTCGGACAGAAATAAATTTATCTACTTATCACGATGAATTATATTTGTTCGATACACTGTTGTCAATATAAATGTTGAGAAAAGAATACAATGGAAAACAAAATAAATTACATTTATTTCAATACTATAAAAATAAGGGCTTGTGTTGGATTGGCACTATATAGCTGAAAAAAGTTTAGATAAAGGAATAAAGAAGTAACAAGTAGAAAAAAAAAAATATCAGATTTATATTGATTTATTTTATTCAATCAATAATAAATAACTAGAATAAAAAAAGGAGGATTCCTTGGTTATTACTTATTAGTAGAGTTACAACGAAAACCGACCAATTGAAGGAACTCCCATAATTTTCTATTTCTAGGATCAAGCAACTCGGGTTTTGTCGTTCTAGAACATGAGATTTTATAGAAGCAATGAAAAATAGATATGAGTAGAATCCAAAAAGGAAAAAAAATATATATATAAATACAAAAATTTATAATTTTATATAAGAATTACTTTTCTTTATTTCCTTAATTAAATTTTGTTTGATTAGGAACAAGCTACTTAAAAACCTCCGCCTTTTTTAAAAGATCCCGAACAGTTCCTGTGGGCTGAGCGCCCTTTTCAAGGAAATATAGAATAGCAGGAACGTTTAAATAACTTTGATTCTTTATCGGATCATAAAAACCTACGTTCCGAAGATCTCTTCCTTCTCTTCGGGATCGAACATCAATTGCAACGATTCGATAGACGGCTCATTGGGATAGATCTAAGTAAATGAACAAGACCCCCCCTAGAAACGTATAGGAAGTTTTCTCCTCGTACGGCTCGAGAAAAAAATGATTTGGAGTTTTGTCTATGTATAGAATTATAATATAATTCTAATTAATGGCAAAGAAGTTGACAAAATAAATTATAAAATTATAATGGGATTTAACTCATTTTTTTCTTCCCCCTTACTTAAAAAAAATCATTTGTACCCATAACTCAAGTTGGATAATTCTCAAATAGCTTAAAAGAAAAAAATCTTTAGGCAATTTATTTAATTTTTTGAATGGTCTTTAACCCCCTCTTGTTTGTCTCATTTAATCTTTATCTTTATTATATTATACAGTTATTGAGACAATTGAAAAAACGGCGTTTCCTTGTTCTGGGATCCTTTTTTCTTTGTTTTAAATCAGTGGGTTTAGACATTACTTCGGTGCTTCTTAATCCTTACAAAATGGCAGCAACATACCCCTTTTGTGATTTCTTTCTATCAAAGAATCATATAAACGCTCGATTCCCGCGCGATACACTTTGAATCGAAAGACTTTTCTCAATTCCAACAAATTTTACTTTTGAATTAAAAACTTGACTGAATCGGATCCTTTCGATTTATATATTGATATACTTACGAAGTTGTTCCAACCTATTCATTGGTATTAACCCTAGATTCTTGCCCCCTGAAAGATGAATCCATAGCTTCTACCCGAGCTCCATCATGTACTACATTTTTCATTCCAACCTAACAAAAATAAGGATTCTAGTGAAAACAGAACAGATGTCGGGTCAAGAGCACCTTCATTCATAGAAAAGATGGCGGATGTAAGAATAAAAATCCACACCGGATCGTGTCCTTCAAGTCGCACGTTGCTTTCTACCACAGCGTTTCAAACGAAGTTTTACCATAACAAAACATTCCTCTAATTTGGAACCCATATGGAATTGATTCAATTATGGAATCATGAATAGTCATTGGTTCCGTCGATACATAAACATTTTAATCTATACCCTTTTTTCTTCTATACAAAGATGGTAAAAATTTTTTTGAAGCAATCTTAGCAAGACCCCACCTATTATTGTATGTTATTGTATGAATGCAACACTTTACTTTTTATTAAAAAAACTAATAGAAATATAGAAAGAATACGAATATGAATAAATGAATTATTTTTTACTCTACATCTTAAAGTGACTCAATATGGCCCATTTCCTACTTTTTTGAATACCAAAGATTCAACTCAAAAGCAATCATTAAAATTTTTTATAATCGAAAAAGTTTACTATTTCGATATCATTATTTGAATAAAGTTTTACAGTAAAGACTAAAAACTTGATTATCATAAAAAAAATATCTTTTCTTTTCGAATTGAACCATCAACCATTTAAAGCAGATAAGTGAATTGAACAAAAACCCCATTTTTGTGTGAGATAGATAAAAAAGACCGATCTAAGAGAAGATTTAGGTACTTGTCGTTTCAATTTGAATTTTATTAATAAGATAAGATGAACAAATAGGGGTTTTTCATACCTATCAGATATACTGAACTACAGTCTTTATTATGGATCTGTTACATATGTAACTTGATTCGTTGTTAATGAGATTCGGACATACACAGATATACATATATTTAAATGAAGACCTCCTGTTACTGTTACTAATTAAGAACTATCTACCCCACGACTCTCTGGGAATGCTGAATCAGAACAAAAAAAAGGATCCCCTTTGGGGAAAGGATACTCTCTAGGGACAAAAACAAACAAGTCCAGATTGGGCGCTTGTTCGTAATTTTTTAGTTTACCCAAACCCAGTCTTGTCTTAAGAGACTTAATCCCATTAATTGAATGTAATAACCTTCCTCTTGTTTAGAATAAAAAGATCCTAATAATTTTTGGCTACCCCATTTAAGTTTAATTTGAATGGATAAAGAATAAGATATAGGAAAGAAAAGAAGGGCTCTTTCTTATTGTGATTCAAAATAAAATGTATCGTTGAAAATTCAAAAAGATATGATGAGACGTAAGGTTTTTCTTCAAATTAAGTAGCTAAACCCCTTCAATATGAAGGAAATGAACATATGATGAAAAATCCGCCATACTTTATTTTAATTTTATTTTTTAATTAGTTGAATTCAACTAGGGTGTGACCTATGTTACCATCATATCTTGATCACAAACAAATATATTTAGTACTATCTGTATGTTGTGAAAAACAAAGATATGATTCATAAAAGAATCATTATAAATTATAAAAGAAACAAGAATGACATTATATCCAATATTAGGCATTTAAACAAAACGTTATTTTCAAAAGATACTTTTACTCTGATACAATGTATATACCTGGGACGAAAGGATTCGAACCTCCGAATACCGGGACCAAAACCCGTTGCCTTACCACTTGGCCACGCCCCATCTATATTTCCATTCTACACTAATAAAGAATAATATTAGTATTGGGTCTTGGTCAATTCTTGGTCAATTCCAGGACAATTTTATATATAAAATCTTTATAGAATAGATTAGATTCTTGCTAGGATTTTTACGCGTGTAGATATAGAATTCAACCAAATCCATTGATCATTACATATAATTAAATTAAGATATTCTATGAAAGTATGATTTCTTCTATTCTCCTTTGTTTGAGAATTGGGGAATTTTTGATTGGGTGGGTTCAAAGAAAAAGAAGGATTTTTGTCTACCTTACTTTACTTCATTTTTCCTTATATCATTAACTCAATCAAAATGCAATTATCTCCAAGAACAAAACGTCTGTTATGCTTAATATCTTTAGTTTGATCTGCATCTGTCTTAATTCTGCCTTTTATTCGAGTAGTCTTTTCTTCGCCAAATTGCCCGAGGCCTACGCTTTTTTGAATCCAATCGTAGATCTTATGCCAGTCATACCTTTGTTCTTTTTTCTCTTAGCCTTCGTTTGGCAAGCTGCTGTAAGTTTTCGATGAGATTCTTAATATTTTTCTATAAAATTAATGCTTTATTCGAGAAAAATTCTAACAATTAATAAGATCAAATAAGTGAACCTTCGATTCAAACATTGAAAGTCTTGGTTGGATAGCTGCGAGAAATCCAAATCTGGCTCACCCCGTATTCCCCATATCTGCTCTTTTGAAAGACCTTAATAGGGTTAATCCCCCGCAATATCTAATTGGAGGTATGAAAGAAATTTTTGGTAATGAAAGACTCTTATGACAACTGAATTTTAATTTCTGTTAAATTTTTTTATGTTTCTAGAAAGCACTTCATTTATTGGTGTCAAAACATTTGGTATAAAAAAATGGAGGATCTATTATCTTTTCTCATTTTTTTTTTTTCAAAAAAGATCTTGGAGATTGTGTAATGCTTACTCTCAAACTTTTCGTTTACACAGTAGTGATATTCTTTGTTTCTCTATTTATCTTTGGATTCCTATCTAATGATCCGGGGCGTAATCCTGGACGTGAAGAATAAAAAAGGGAGTTTTCATTTTCCTTGCTTGATTTTTAAATTTTCTTAGGATTTTTTATCTATTCCACATGTTTAACTAGGAAACATTAAAAAGGATTGGCGAAATTTGAAAGAGAAATCAAATATCAAGTCATCAACAAAAACGGAAAGAGAGGGATTCGAACCCTCGGTACGAATAACTCGTACAACGGATTAGCAATCCGCCGCTTTAGTCCACTCAGCCATCTCTCCCAATTGAAAAAGATAATTACTATGTTACATTACACATGAAATAAGGATTGAAAAAGTATTTCTTTCTCTTTCTTTATCTTATCTATATTATACCTACAACTTTTTTTAGCAATTCCAGTTAGTTCAAGTAAGGGATCGAAAGATTCAATAGAAAAACAGAAAGAAGACCCCTTTGCTTTGATTTTGTTCGAGAGGGCCCTTTTTATTCCCGTGGCCTGGCCTGGTAAGTACCTAGCCGGGCCTTTTTTGTTCCAACGAATCCTGGCTAAAACGGTTTCTCTAATAAAAAAAAGGGGGGTTGCTATTAAAGCAACAACAAAAAGACTAAAGACTAAGGGCTGTTTTTCCATTTTTATTAGATAAAAGAATATAACATCCATACGTCATTTCTTATTATTTTTTTTCTTCCTTTTTTATTTTTATGAATTTTTTTTTGAATCCCCACGAAAAACGTCAACACTCTAATTTTCATGATTCTTTTATGATCCTGTCTTGATTAGCGCAAATTATCCCTGTTCGACAAAAGGCCCTTTGTATATAATAATTGCATTGTAGCGGGTATAGTTTAGTGGTAAAAGTGTGATTCGTTCGAGTAACCCCCTTCAATAGTTAAGGGGTCTTTCGGTTTAATTCATATTCCGATAAAAAAACTTTATTTCTTTAAAGGATTAAATCCTTTACCTCTCAATGACATATTGGAGGAAAAATATAAATTATCGTGATTTGTATCCAAAGATCATTTAAAAAATTTTAAATTGGATTATGAAATTGCGAAACATAATTATTCAATGGGATCAATACTTCCAATTGACTAAGTATGAGTCAAGGATCCATGGATGGAGATATAAAAGTAGATTTCTAATCGTAACTAAATCTTCCAATTTTGTTTTTATTTGTAGAAAATAAATTGAAGCAAAATCGTATAGCTATTAAACGATGACTTTAGTTTACTAGAATTATCGACATATTATTTTAGCTCGGTGGAAACAAAACCTTTTTCCTCAGGATCCTCTCAAATAGAAATAGAGAACGAAGTAACTAGAAGGGTTGTCATAATAATCTTTTTCTAGAGGGATCATCTATAAAGCGAATCCTTTTGAATGTATTCAAACAAAGAGCTGACATAGATGTTATGGATAGATTTTTTTGTAATTTAGTTCACATCTTCGATCTATGAATTTTTCCATCTTCCATAAAGGAGCCGAATGAAACCAAAGTTTCATGTTCGGTTTTGAATTAGAGACGTTCTCAAAATGCTGAATCG